TTGTGTACGACAGAAAAAGTATCCCCGGAAGATCCGTATAATCATTGGGTTTCTACCAATGAACAAAAAAGATACAGCTTGAGCAATGAGTTCATAAATCGAATAAAAGCCCTAAACAGGGGATCTCTTACTATGGATGTGCTTGAAAAAAAGACCAGGTTGTACAATGATAAAAATAAACAAGAATGCTTGCCTAGAATGTATGATCCTTTTTTCAACGGACCATATCGTGGAACAATCAAAAAAGTGTATTCACACTCAATCATAGATGACTCAATCACTTCGACAGAAGATTCCATAGGAATGGTTTGGATAAATAAGATTCATGACATGGTTCCTGCTGATTACCTAAAATTTGAACATAAAATGGATCCGGTTAATGGAGAATCATTATCGACAGACATTGGTTATTTCTTGCCCCCCATCAGTGAATTAGTTGGGAAATCCGAAACTGGTTTTAGTTTGAATTTGACAGGACTTGCTTTAGTATCCGAACAAAAAAGATTTGATTCAGAAAATCAAACGAAATGTTTGAAATTTCTACTCGATGCAATTACAATTAAAACTGATCAAACAATTCAAAAGAAATCTATTGGAATAGAAGAAATCGGTAAAAAGATTCCTCGATGGTCATACAAATTGACCTCTTCTTCGGAAGAACGGGAGGGGGAAAATGAGGAAGAATCAACAGAGGATCGTGGGATTCGTTCAAGAAAATCCAAACGTGTGGTAATTTATACTGATAAGGATCAGAATCCCAATACTCATACTAGTACCAGTACTAATAGTGATCAAGGAGAAGAGGTGGCTTTGATACGTTACTCCCAACAATCGGATTTTCGTCGGGATATAATCAAAGGATCCATGCGCGCTCAAAGACGTAAAATAGTTACTTGGGAAATGTTTCAAGCAAATGTTCATTCCCCACTTTTTTTGGACAGAATAGACAAAACCTTTACCCCTTTTTCTTTTGATATCTCGGGAACAATGAACCTAACTTTTAGGAATTCAATGGATACAGGCCAGGAATTCCAAACTTCGGATTTGGAGGAGGAAGAGGAAAAAGAAAAGGAGAAAAGGGGGGAAGATAAAAAAGATGAGAATGAACGGATAGCAATAGCAGAAGCTTGGGATACTATTATATTTGCTCAAGCAATAAGAGGTACTATGTTAGTAACCCAATCAATTCTTAGAAAATACATCATATTGCCTTCATTGATAATAGCTAAAAACCTCGGCCGTATGTTATTATTTCAATTCCCCGAGTGGTACGAGGATTTAAAGGATTGGAATAGAGAAATGCATGTTAAATGCACCTATAACGGTGTGCAATTATCAGAAACAGAATTTCCGAAAGACTGGTTAACAGACGGTATTCAAATAAAGATCCTATTTCCTTTCTGTCTGAAACCTTGGCGCAGATCCAAGCTACGACCCCATCATAGAGATCCAATGAAAAGGAAAGGAAAAAAGGAAAATTTTTGTTTTTTAACAATCTGGGGAATGGAAACGGAACTACCTTTTGGTTCTGCCCGAAAACAACCTTCCTTTTTTGGACCCATTTATAAAGAACTCAAAAAACAAATTAGAAAAGCGAAAAAGAATTTTTTTCTGGTTCTAAGAGTTTTCAAAGAAAAAACAAAATGGTTTCTAAGAGTCTCAAAAGAAAAAACAAGATGGATTATCAAAATAGTTCTATTTATAAAAAGAATAATAAAAGATTTTTCAAAAGTAAACCCAATTTTCTTATTTGGATTGAAGAAAGTATATGAACCGAATGAAAATGGAAAAGATTCCATAACCCTAATCAACAATAAGATTGTTCCTGAATCGACCATCCAAATCAGATCCATGGATTGGACAAATTACTCACTGACAGAAAAAAAAATGAAGGATCTGTCTGATAGGACAACCCTAATCAGAAGTCAAATAGAAAGGGTCACAAAAGACAAAAGAAAAATATTTCTAACTCCAGATATGAATATTAGTCCTAAGGATACAAGTTGTGGTCATAAAAGATCGGAATCGCAGAAACCTATTTTGAAGATATCAAAAAGAAGAAGTGATATATTCATATTCATACGTAAATGGCACTATTTTATGAAATTTTTCAGTGAAAGAATATACATGGATATCTTTCTATGTACCATTAACATTCCCAGAGTCAATGCACAACTTTTCCTTGAATCAACAAAAAAAATGATAAATAAATACATTTACAATGATGAAAAAAATAAAGAAGAGATTTATGAAACAAATCAAAACACAATTCAATTTATTTCGACTATCAAAAAGTCGCTTTCTAATATTAGTAATAAGAAATCAAAGATTTGTTGTGACCTATATTCCTTGTCCCAAGCATCTGTATTTTACAAATTCTCACAAATCAAAGTTACTAATAAGTTTCACTTGAGATCTTTACTTCAGTACCGAGAAGCATATCTTATTCTTAAGGATAGAATAAGGAATTACTTTGGAACACGAAGAATATTTGATTCCAAATCAAGGCATAAAAAATTTCCGAATTCTGGAATAAATGAATGGAAAAAATGGTTAAGGAGTCATTATCAATACAATTTATCTCAGACTGGATGGTCTAGATTAGTACCGCAAAAGTGGCGAAATAGGGTCAATCCATGTCGTACGATTCAAAATAAAGACTCAAAAAAGAATTCATATGAAAAAGACCAATTCATTCATTACGAGAAACAAAATGATTATGCAGTGAACTCATTGCCGAGTCAAAAAGGAAAATTGAAAAAACACTACAGATATGATCTTTTTTCATATAAATATATTAATTATGGGGATAGGAAAGACTCATATATTTATCGATCCCCATTACAAGTAAATGAGGACCGAGAGATTCCATATAATTACAACAGAACTAAAACCGAATCATTTTATGTACCGGGGGGTATATCTATTAGTGATTATCTAGGACAAGAATATATTACTAATACGGGTAAAAACAAGGATAGAAAATATTTGGAGTGGAAAATTTTCCATTTTTGTCTTAGAAAGAATATCGATATTGAAGCCTGGACCGATATGGATACCGGGACAAACATTAATAAAATTACTAAGACTGGGACTAATTCTTATCAAATGATTGATAAGAAAGATCTTTTTCATCTCACGATTCATCAAGAAATCAACCCATCCAATCCAAAAAGTTTTTTTTTGGATTGGATGGGAATGGATGAAAAAATGGTATATCGTCCCATATCAAATCTTGAATCTTGGTTCTTCTCAGAATTTGTGCCACTTTATGATGCATATAAGATTAAACCGTGGGTTATACCAATCAAATTACTTCTTTTCGTTTTTAATGAAAATGAAAACATTAGTGAAAATAAAAACATCAGCGTAAATCAAAAAGAATATCTTGAATTAGAGAATCAAAATCAAGAAGAAAAAGAACAGCTGGGCCAAGGAAATTTTGGCTCAGACGCACGAAACCGACAAAAAGATATTGAAAAGGATTACACAGAATCAGACATTAAAAAACGTGGAAAGAAAAGACAACCCAAGAGTAACAAGGAAGCGGAACTAGAGTTCTTCCTGAAAAGATATTTGCTTTTTCAATTGAGATGGGATGATCCTTTGAATCAAAGAATGCTCAATAATGTTAAGGTATATTGTTTTCTGCTTAGACTGATAAATCCAAAGGAAATTGCTATATCCTCTATTCAAAGAGGAGAAATGCATCTGGATGTAATGTTGATCCAGAAGGATCTAACTCTTACAGAATTGATAAAAAGGGGACTATTTATTATTGAACCAGCGCGTCTTTCTATAAAATGGGATGGACAATTTATTATGTATCAAACTATAGGTATTTCGTTGGTCCATAACAGTAAGTGCCAAACTAATGGAAGATACCGAGAAAAAAGATATGTTGATGAGAATTATTTCGATGGATCCATTGCACAACATAGAAAGATGCTTGTGAATGGAGACGAAAATCATTATGATTTGCTTGTTCCTGAAAATATTCTATCTCCTAGGCGTCGTAAAGAATTGAGAATTCTAATTTGTTTCAATTCCGGAAATAGGAATATTATGGATAGAAATCCAGTATTTTTCAATAACAACAATGTAAGGAACTGTGGGCAATTTTTGGATAAGGACAAGCATATTGATACAGATATAAATAAATTCATTCAATTCAAATTGTTTCTTTGGCCCAATTATCGATTAGAGGATTTAGCTTGTATGAATCGCTACTGGTTTGATACCAATAATGGCAGTCGTTTCAGTATGTCAAGGATACATATGTATCCACGATTCAGAATTAGTTGATGGTTGTTACATTTCCTATATATCACGTGTTAGATCTGGTATATGAAGGTAGACATGTGTACACACACGCTGTGTTACATTCTGATACATGATACCGATTCAATGACGTATCAATTGAATCTAGGAATGAATCGGCAGAATCTTCTTAGGCCAAAATCATTTTCTTTCGTGGGTGCAGAAATTTTGTTTCTATCGAATCCAAAATTTTATTTATTAATTTGATTTGATAGAAAAAGGTAGTATATGAATAAATCCAGATCCAGATTATTGTGTGTATCAGATCGAAATGACTGGCATTATTATTATTCCTGATCGGTAAAATCCGTATCTGTGGAAAAAAAAAAGAGAGAGAAGAATTATTTTTATGGTCAAAAATTCATTTATCTCGGTTATTCCGCAAGAAGAAAAAAACAAAGGGTCTGTTGAATTTCAAGTATTCAGTTTCACCAATAAGATACAGAGACTTACTTCACATCTGGAATTACACAAAAAGGACTATTTATCTCAGATAGGTCTGCGGAAAATTCTAGGAAAACGTCAACGACTGCTAGCTTATTTGTCAAAGAAAAATAGAGTGCGTTATAAAAAATTAATCGATCAGTTAGGTATTCGAGAACCAAAAACTCGTTAATTTGAATATTGTTTCAATTCTTTGGTTTATTAGATCTTGAATTTTGATGAACCTCATTTCATTTTCGGCAATTAATAGAATAATGGATCGGGGAAGAAAACATATGAATGTACCGGCTACAAGAAAAGACCTCATGATAGTTAATATGGGCCCTCACCATCCATCAATGCATGGTGTTCTTCGACTTATCGTTACTCTAGACGGCGAAGATGTTATTGACTGCGAACCCGTATTGGGTTATTTACACAGAGGGATGGAAAAAATTGCAGAAAATCGAACAATTATACAATATCTGCCTTATGTAACACGTTGGGATTATTTAGCTACTATGTTCACAGAGGCAATAACGGTAAATGCACCAGAACAATTAGGAAATATTCAAGTCCCTAAAAGAGCCAGCTATATCAGAGTCATTATGCTGGAGCTGAGTCGTATAGCTTCTCATTTATTATGGCTTGGGCCTTTTATGGCGGATATCGGTTCACAAACCCCCTTCTTCTATATTTTTAGAGAAAGGGAATTGCTATATGACCTATTCGAAGCTGCCACAGGTATGCGAATGATGCATAATTATTTCCGTATCGGGGGAGTCGCTGCTGATCTACCTCATGGCTGGATAGATAAATGTTTTGATTTCTGCGATTATTCTTTAACAGGAGTTGTTGAATATCAAAAGCTTATTACGCAAAATCCCATTTTTTTGGAACGAGTTGAAGGGGTGGGCATTATTGGTGGGGAGGAAGCAATAAATTGGGGTTTATCAGGACCAATGCTACGAGCTTCCGGAATCCAATGGGATCTTCGTAAAGTTGATCATTATGAGTGTTACGATGAATTCGATTGGAAAGTCCAGTGGCAAAAAGAAGGAGACTCATTAGCTCGTTATTTAGTACGAATCAATGAAATGACGGAATCCATAAAAATTATTCAACAGGCTCTGGAAGGAATTCCGGGGGGGCCCTATGAGAATTTAGAAGTTCGACGCTTTGATAGAGCAAGGGATTCCGAATGGAATGATTTTGAATATCGATTCATTAGTAAAAAGCCTTCTCCCACTTTTGAATTGTCGAAACAAGAACTTTATGTGAGAGTAGAAGCCCCAAAGGGAGAATTGGGAATTTTTCTGATAGGAGATAATAGTGTTTTTCCCTGGAGATGGAAAATTCGTCCACCGGGTTTCATCAATTTGCAAATTCTTCCTCAGCTAGTTAAAAGAATGAAATTGGCTGATATCATGACGATATTAGGTAGTATAGATATCATTATGGGAGAAGTTGATCGTTGAAATGATAATTGATACGACAGAAGTACAAGCTATCAATTCTTTTTCCAGATCGGAATCCTTAAAAGAGGTCTATGACCTCTTATGGCTGCTTGTCCCCATTTTTATTCCTGTATCGGGAATCACAATAGGTGTACTCGTGATTGTGTGGTTAGAAAGAGAAATATCTGCAGGGATACAACAACGTATCGGACCTGAATATGCCGGCCCTTTGGGAATTCTTCAAGCTCTAGCAGATGGGACCAAACTACTTTTGAAAGAGGATCTTATCCCCTCTAGAGGAGATATTCGTTTATTCAGTATCGGGCCATCTATAGCGGTCATATCAATTCTACTAAGTTATTCAGTAACTCCTTTTGGCTATCGCCTTGTTCTAGCCGATCTCAGTATAGGCGTTTTTTTATGGATCGCTATTTCCAGTATTGCTCCTATCGGACTTCTTATGTCAGGATATGGATCGAATAATAAATATTCCTTTTCAGGTGGTCTACGAGCTGCTGCTCAATCTATTAGTTATGAAATACCATTAACTTCGTGTGTGTTATCAATATCTCTACGTGTGATTCGTTGGAACATGAACCTTTACCTCTTTCCTAGAAATAAAGGAAAGGGGTTGAATGTATTGAATAGATATCTTTCTTTTTTTATTTATCATTCGGGTCGATGAGTTAAACCAGATAGTTATATGAGTGAAACAAAACAGCTTATGAATTTGCAGTAAGAAGATTGATCCTCATTCCCTGTGTACGAGAGTAAAGTGGAAGTAAACATAAACGGTCGAAACTGTTTACCCCAAGATTGGTTGATTAGTCATCGTGACTTGAAGCGGGTGCAAAAGATCAACTGTATGGAGTTTCTACTAGAAACTAATTAATATTACCATATCGGGGATCAATCAAAAATAAGTGGACGGTTAGGAACACCAAGGTACACAAAGGATTAGTGATGGAGATAATGTAAGGTATCCAAAGGGATATTTCTGCATAAAAGGAATCATAATGAGGGCTTTAAGTTGGTAGAAATGATCAAGCAGTACTTCCTCACGATTCCGATCCAGAGTACGCTTCTATCCACTGATTAAAGAAATGACTGTCGAGAACGAAGTAATCCTTTATTTTTTAGAAACCCCTCCCCTCTTCTGAGTAAGAAAGAAGAACAGGAACGAAAGAAATGGAATGCAATAGGAAAACTGAATAATAAGAGATCTTTGTTTATTCTTTTTTTCCTCAACCCTATCCATATTCATACAGATAGAATTCTTATCATGATTCATTATAACTCATGAACTAGTGTCTAATTATTTTTCGTACGAAAGATATGGGTCGAAATACCTATTGAAACAACGAGTATTTTATGGAAGGATTAAGTTATTACTGAACAAAGAGAATTGTAATTCTAATTCTAAAATAAAGGATGAGATCAATTCAGAAGCGCTTTTTTTTTGTTATTATGGCGGACAGAATTCCATTGGTCTAATTCAGGACTCTTCGATGCATCTTTACTCTATCTACAAGCATGCCGAGGTAATAATGAACCAGTCCTTAGATTTATTTATGGCCATCGAGGAGCCGTATGAAGCTGAGGTCTCATGTGCGGTTCTGGAATAGCGATGGGAATAGTGATGTTATCATCGACTATGATTATCTAACAGTTCAAGTACAGTTGATATAGTTGAGGCACAGTCAAAATATGGTTTTTGGGGGTGGAATCTGTGGCGTCAACCTATAGGGTTTATAGTTTTTCTAATTTCTTCCCTAGCGGAATGTGAGAGATTACCCTTTGATTTACCAGAAGCAGAGGAGGAATTAGTAGCAGGTTATCAAACCGAATATTCAGGTATCAAATCTGGTTTATTTTACGTTGCTTCTTACCTAAATCTACTAGTTTCTTCATTATTTGTAACAGTTCTTTACTTGGGCGGGTGGAATCTCTCTATTCCGTACATATTCATTCCTGAACCTTTCAGAATAAATAAAACGGGGGGAGTCTTTGGAATGACAATTGATATCTTTATTACATTAGCGAAAGCTTATTTGTTCCTGTTCATTTCTATCACAACAAGATGGACTTTACCTAGGATGAGAATGGACCAACTATTAAATCTTGGGTGGAAATTTCTTTTACCTATTTCTCTAGGCAATCTATTATTAACAACTTCTTCCCAACTCGTTTCGCTGTAACAGAATATGATATTCTAGATTCATAACCTATCTCGAACAAGAGAAAGAAACATCAAATTATTCATGGATATCCACGATATGTTTCCTATGGTGACTGGGTTCATGAATTATAGTCAACAAACAATACGAGCTGCAAGGTACATTGGTCAAAGTTTCATGATTACCCTATCCCACGTGAATCGTTTACCTGTGACTATTCAATATCCTTATGAAAAATCGATCACATCGGAGCGTTTTCGTGGTCGAATCCACTTTGAATTTGATAAATGCATTGCTTGTGAAGTATGTGTTCGGGTATGTCCTATAGATCTACCCGTTGTTCATTGGAGATTAGAAACAGATATTCGAAAGAAACGATTGCTTAATTATAGTATTGATTTTGGAATCTGTATATTTTGTGGTAACTGCGTCGAGTATTGTCCAACAAACTGTTTATCAATGACTGAAGAATATGAACTTTCTACTTATGATCGTCACGAATTGAATTATAATCAAATTGCTTTGGGTCGGTTACCAATGTCAGTAATTGGAGATTACACAATTCGAACAATTATGAATTCAAATAAAAATAGCCACGGGTAAACCTATTGATTCAAGAACGATTACCAATTACTAAGATTCATTTTTGATCTAAAGTAAAGGAGTGAGAGTGAGGCTTCTTTCATTTTGCTAGATCAGTAACTACAAATCATAACTATTGGTTGGTGAGAATCACGGCTTGATTTTGATTTAGAATGGATTCATATATCCGTGATGATTTCAAAATATACAATTCCGAATTATTCTTTCGGATAGAGTAGCGGGATTGATCCAATAACTGTATCTATATCAACCCATACCACATTAGGATTCAATTAGGAACTATCATATCCAAGAAAAAAAAAAATAAGGTAACCTATTTTTTCTTGGATCGGTCAGTAAGTTTATGAAATATTTCAACTTATTTATCTCTTATTTTACACATAATGGATTTACCTGGACCAATACATGATATTCTTTTAGTATTTCTGGGATCAGGTCTTATATTAGGAGGTTTGGGGGTGGTCTTACTTACCAATCCAATTTATTCTGCCTTTTCGTTGGGATTGGTTCTTGTTTGTATATCCTTATTCCATATTCCATCTAACTCCTATTTTGTAGCTGCTGCACAGCTCCTTATTTACGTGGGAGCTGTAAATGTTTTAATCGTATTTGCTGTGATGTTCATGAATGGTTCAGAATATTACAACGATTTCTATCTTTGGACCGTTGGGGATGGGGTCACTTCACTGGTTTGTACAAGTATTCTTTTTTTACTAATTACTACTATCTCGGATACGTCATGGTACGGGATTATTTGGACTACAAGATCAAACCAGATTATAGAGCAGGACCTAACAAGTAACGTTCAACAAATTGGGATTCATTTATCAACAGATTTTTACCTCCCATTTGAACTCATTTCTATAATTCTTTTAGTTGCTTTGATAGGTGCAATTGCTATGGCCCGTCAGTAATAAGTAATAAATACTTAGGATTCTAAATCCAAAATAAATAAAGTCTTGTTTTGTTCTATGTTATTGTTATCACATCCATTTTTTTTTTCAGTTCTATTTTCATATTGTTCATATATTAAATCGAAAGGGGTTTAGTTCGATCCATTACTAATACCTTACTTTGTTTCGTACTTGTGATATTCTAGTCAATCAAATTGGTTAAATGGTTGTTCATATTGAAATGAATCGAGATTGATGAGGAGTTGGTCAATGATGACCGAACATGTACTTATTTTGAGTGCCTATTTATTTTCTATCGGTATTTATGGATTGATCACAAGCCGAAACATGGTTAGAGCACTTATGTGTCTTGAGCTTATACTGAATGCGGTTAATATGAATCTCGTAACATTTTCTGATTTGTTTGATAGTCGTCAATTAAAAGGAGATATTTTCTCGATTTTTGTTATAGCTATTGCAGCCGCTGAAGCAGCTATTGGTCCGGCTATTGTTTCATCGATCCATCGTAACAGAAAATCAACTCGTATCAATCAATCGAATTTGTTGAATAAATAGTTGTAATGATATATCGTAATGATATAAATAAAGACAGATATATATCTATAATATATTCACCAATTTAGAATTAGCATGTATGACTCGTATGGCCATGTTTGCTGAAACGTAAGAAATCAAAGTATCTTGGCCCTCTCTCATGAACAGATCCAGAAGTAGATTCATTATAAAAAAAATTCTGGTAAACCACTGATTCGTCTGGCGTCTACAATATAAAATTCAATTACTACTAATTTATAACCAGATCGAAAATTGATAAAGTTCAAAAAATTTATAGATCCAATGTCACATTCAGTAAAGATTTATGATACATGTATAGGGTGTACTCAATGTGTACGAGCCTGCCCCACAGATGTATTGGAAATGATACCTTGGGATGGATGTAAAGCTAAACAAATTGCTTCTGCTCCAAGAACAGAGGACTGTGTAGGTTGTAAGAGATGTGAATCCGCTTGTCCAACGGATTTCTTGAGTGTTCGGGTTTACTTATGGCATGAGACAACTCGCAGCATGGGTCTAGCTTATTGATACGTTCCAGAAAAATCCACTTGAATCCATTTGATTCCTCTTTACCGACAAAAACCCGTACTCGAGAAATTATTCCGAGCGCGGGTTTTTCTGGTCAAAGTCTATCTTGTCTTTACCACGAGTTATTTTCCTTGGTTAACAATAATTGTTGTTTTGCCGATATCTGCGGGTTCGTCAATTTTCTTTCTCCCTCATAGAGGAAAAAAAAATAAGGTGGTTCGGTGGTATACTATTTGTATATGCTTATTAGAACTCCTTCTAATGACCTATGCATTCTGTTATCATTTCCAATTGGACGATCCATTAATCCAACTAGAAGAGGCTTATAAATGGATAAATATTTTTGATTTTCACTGGAGACTAGGAATTGATGGACTTTCCATGGGACCCATTTTACTGACGGGATTCATCACTACTTTAGCTACTTTAGCGGCTCGGCCAGTTACTAGAGATTCGCGATTGTTCCATTTCCTGATGTTAGCAATGTACAGTGGTCAAATAGGATCATTTTCTTCTCGAGACCTTTTACTTTTTTTCCTCATGTGGGAGTTAGAATTAATTCCTGTTTATCTACTTCTATCTATATGGGGAGGGAAGAAACGTCTGTACTCAGCTACAAAGTTTATTTTGTACACAGCAGGGGGTTCTATTTTTCTCTTAATGGGAGTTCCGGGTATGGGTTTATATGGCTCCAATGAACCAACATTAAGTTTTGAAACATTAGCTAATCAATCCTATCCTTTGGGGTTGGAAATAATATTCTATTTTGGCTTCCTTATTGCTTATGCTGCCAAATCGCCGATTATACCCCTGCATACATGGTTACCAGATACCCACGGAGAAGCGCATTATAGTACATGTATGCTTCTAGCGGGAATCTTATTAAAAATGGGAGCATATGGATTGATTCGGATCAATATGGAATTATTACCCCATGCTCATTCTATATTTTCTCCCTGGTTGATGATAGTAGGAGCGATTCAAATAATCTATGCAGCTTCAACTTCTTTCGGCCAACGCAATTTAAAAAAGAGAATAGCCTATTCCTCCGTATCTCATATGGGTTTCACACTTATAGGAATAGGTTCCATAACCGATACGGGAATCAATGGATCCGTTTTACAAATAATCTCTCATGGATTTATTGGTGCTGCGCTTTTTTTCTTGGCGGGAACGAGTTACGATAGAATACGTCTTGTTTATCTCGACGAAATGGGAGGAATAGCTATCCCAATGCCAAAAATATTTACCATGTTCAGTAGCTTCTCGATGGCTTCTCTTGCATTGCCAGGAATGAGTGGTTTTGTTGCGGAATTGGTAGTATTTTTTGGAATAATTACCAGCCCGAAATATCTTTTAATACCAAAAATACTAATTACTTTTGTAATGGCAATTGGAATGATATTAACTCCTATTTATTCATTATCTATGGTACGCCGTATGTTCTATGGATACAAGCTATTCAACGTTCCAAACGCTTATTTTGTGGATTCTGGACCACGAGAACTATTTGTTTCGGTCTGTATCCTTCTACCCGTAATAGGTATTGGTATTTATCCCGATTTCGTTCTCTCGCTATCAATTGACAGGATAGAAGCTATTCTATCTAATTATTTTCATAAATAGTTTTCATCAATAAGATAAGACATAAAGTCAAAGAATCCTGTGATTTAAAAAATCGTTCACTGTACAATGCAATGAAAGAAAAAAGAATGAAGTGAATTGTAATCATTTATATCTGGAGTTTTTGTTTGAGAACCATTTGAATCAAGTAGTGATTCAAATGGTTCTCAAACAAAAACTTACACAAACTTTCTTTATATACGGGAGTTCCTATGTATTCTTCAGGCCTTTTCTTCAATTCGATGTTAATGTGAATGAACCATAACTATGTAGTCCTATTCCTAATAGATTGACTCCAAAATAGCATATCCAAATTATAAGAAATCCGATAGAAGCCACAATTGCCGAATCCACACCCTGAAAGTTCTGATTTTTTCTACTATGTAGATAAATCGCGAATAGGGTCCAAGTAATAAATGCCCAAGTTTCCTTGGGGTCCCAATTCCAATAAGACCCCCATGCTTCATTAGCCCATACTGCTCCCGAAAGAATACCAATGGTTGAAAAAGTAAACCCTAGACTAATGACACGATAACTACAATGATCTAATTGCTGAGTCAATTGATACCTGTGATAATTTATAAATGAAAGAAAAGAAGTTTTTTGTAAAACACTTCTTTTTTCATTCACAAAAGAAAATGACCCAATTAATAAATGATTGCTTTTACCAGGAATACCTAGATTTTTTCGAAATGTAATGACTAAAAGAGCTACTGATAATAACGATCCACATAAAAGAGCTGCATAGCTCAATAACATCATACTTACGTGCATCATTAACCACTGGGATTGTAGAGCAGGTACTAATATTGCAGATTGATGCATTTCAGTTGAAAGACCCGAAGTGGCAAATCCTTGAGTAAAAATGGCACTTGGCGCGGTTATTGCGCTTAAAAAATTTTTCTGGTTCCCTATTTTAGGAACCATATGAATAATGGCGAAACTCCATGAAAGGAACATTAAAGATTCATATAAATCACTTAACGGGAAATGTCTCGAATAAATCCAACGAGTAACTAATAATCCTGTTATACAGAAAAAAGTAGCCATCATGCCTTTTTTTTCTGACGAATAAAATAGTCCTACAGTTTCATGGACTAATAAGGTCATTAAATGAATCGTAATAACAATTGAAATGATAGAAAAAGAGATGTGAGTTAATATATGTTCTAAAGTCGCAAATATCATAAAAAAATTGTTTAAAAAAAGGAGGGTATCCCCAATTACGAAATAGAAATCCGTAATTGAATTCATTATAGGATCTATTGTTGTGCCTTTTTTAGAGGATGCCGCCACTCGGACTCGAACCGAGATGCTCTAGCACTGCCTCCTAAGAGCAGCGTGTCTACCAATTTCACCATGGCGGCTTGATTGAAATAATCATAGCCTATACGATGTTCAATCGTCGAGATTGAAGGATTTAATGCAATCTATTTTAGGAAACGTTTGAATCGATAAATAAAGACCCATTCAAATAAATATTTAAACGTTCAATAATCCTTAGTCTCGTGGTAGAGTGTCATTTTTAACAGTGGGCTTTCCTGTATTATAAGTTCTTCTGGAACAGTTGGAACTAGATGGTTATGCCCCCGTTGAGGTATAGAACCAAGAATTTTTTTTTATCATTTTGATTCATTTCTCATTTATTTGATTTCATAGATCCGAAATGAAAAAGATTCATTTTCAATGAACATAAGAAAACCATATTTTTTATGTATCACAACTTCATTACTCCATCCAAGGAATTTCTATAAATATTTTGATAGTTTGATATCAAAGCTGTATTAATGATTGGGATCATCATTGTCTACATAACATAATTCGTGTGAGGATTTACAAAACCAATTAGGTATTGGGCCAGGCATATCAATCATTTAACAAAAGAGTTTCGATCTTTATCGGAATTCTATACTTTACTTAGAAACCTTAGAAAATCAAATTTAAACTTATAAGATCTCTTTTAATAGATAAAATTTAGATATTAGATCTAGATATATCGATTGATCGGTCCTCCAGCCCAAACATAGGATTTTGGTTGGATTAGGTAAGATTGACTCATTCTTTGTACATAAATATCGATCTAAAGGGGATCCTGGCAGTTTTATTAGTTTGTTTTTTTGTTGATCCATTCGACACAAGAGGGAGTCTATGTGGATATGTAGTGATTCACAGAGCTACAAAGCAAGGTTTTCATTTAATCAATTAGTTTCAATGATCCATTGATTTTTACTATAGATCTTATCTCTGCGCTGTTATGGAACAAAAAAAATTCTTTTTAGAACCTAGTATACAGAATAATTCTTATTCTACATACCACAACAGCTAGTTCTATTTCATATTTATAAGTTCAAAACATTAACTAATGTTTTGAACTTATAAATCATCCAATTCATCGAGTCATGTGGATTCAGATCATTCTAAGACTTTATTTTTGTCGCACAAAAAAACTTTTGGAATGTCCAGTAGAGATGGATTTAGCTAAAGATAAAGCTTTTGCCGCGGCCTGACCTCCCCTTCCCTTCCAAATATTTTTACGAATACGCTTTTTTGACAGAGAAGTACGTTTCTTTGGAACCGCCATTTCAAAAAAAAAGGATCACTCATTTTTATAGTTGGATGTGAAAGACATTTATTGTTCAAAATGGATCGTTCTTTCTATTCATTATCTGTATTTATTCCATAGTTGATAGTTAATACTTACTTCTTAATATATAAAAATATAGATACGTAAGTATCGCATATGGTATCACCAGGGATCAAAAAAGAAAATAGAAGGAAAAAGAAAAAACGATGTGATTTTCAAAGGAGTTTTTTTTTCACATCTCTATTACATACAACATACAATGTCCAAAGAAAGTATAATTTATACTGATTGGTAGCTTCATATCTTCATTCAATCTATGTATGTCTAGGAGCGGGATCTACTACCGTGGAAATCGAATGGGTTGCTATCGATAAGAATCAAAAAGGTTTCAATTCATATCTCAGTCTCTTTTTATATTGTTTGTCATCTTACCTTTAATAAATCGAAAAGCTTAAGAACCCCTACCTAGTTTAATAAAACTATAATGAATGTCACTTTTTCTATTAATTTAATTGATCAAGCTCAGAGATAGAATCCCCATAATTTAAATGAAGTAGTTAATCCGTTAAACAGTATATTACTTGATAAGTGAAATTTTAGTAATTTCTTATTTTAGTTCTATGCGAAGTGACAGGTAGTGGAGGATTTTCCATAAGGATGAGGTTGTTTTATTGGACTAGAAGCCAATCAATCCGTTTCACAATGAATTAGTTAATGACTCCGAATAAACTAAATAAAAAACTAGGTCTTATTTTATAAGGTCGAGTTAGTGACGGATCCTATGATAGATATCAGAATCAAGTACTTGATTTTTGGTATCATTCTTTTTTCTTACTATATTGATATAAATATGGATAGAAATCACCGTAATATCTGAGTGGAATGATTGAAAATCATATATTTTTTATCTTAATAAAAATCTTCGTTACTAACTAGGTAGTAACTTGTAACTTGGTCATTTGAAGAAATGTAACTTCTTGATTTGAATTTTTTGTTTTTTTCGTTTCAATAGTTTGGAAAGAATCAGAATAATTAAGATATCAAATCATATTTGATTTGATATCTTAATTTTATTTATTTATTATTTATTTGGTTATTGCTTCTTCCAAAAGAGATAAGGTCTGGTGAATCGGAAACAATTAATAAGAATAAAAAAAAGAAAGTTTGATTTTCTTATGGAACATACATATCAATATGCATGGATCATACCTTTCGCTCCACTTCCAGTTACTATGTCAATAGGATTGGGACTTCTGTTTGTTCCGACCGCAACAAAAAATCTTCGTCGTATGTGGACTTTTCCTAGTGTTTCATTGCTAAGTATAGTTATGGTTTTTTCATCCGATTTGTCTATTCAACAGATAAATGGCAGTTCTATCTATCAACATCTATGGTCTTGGACCATCAATAATGATTTTTCTTTAGAGTTCGGCCATTTGATCGACCCACTTACTTCTATTATGTCAATACTAATCACTACTGTTGGAATCATGGTTCTTATTTATAGTGACAATTATATGTCTCATGATCAAGGATATTTGAGATTTTTTGCTTATATGAGTTTTTCCAATACTTCCATGTTGGGATTAGTTACTAGTTCCAATTTGATACAAATTTATATTTTTTGGGAACTAGTGGGAATGTGCTCGTATTTATTAATAGGTTTTTGGTTCACACGACCAACTGCAGCAAATGCTTGTCAAAAAGCGTTTGTAACTAATCGTGTAGGGGATTTTGGGTTATTATTAGGAATCTTAGGTTTTTATTGGATAACAGGGAGTTTCGAATTTCGGGATTTGTTCGAAATCTTCAATAACTTGATCCATAATAATGGGGTCAATTCTTTATTTGCTACTCTATGTGCCTTTCTATTATTCGTCGGTGCAGTTGCTAAATCTGCACAATTTCCCCTTCATGTATGGTTACCTGATGCCATGGAAGGGCCTACTCCTATTTCGGCTCTTATACATGCTGCTACCATGGTAGCAGCGGGAATTTTTCTTGTCGCTCGGCTTCTTCCGCTTTTCACAGTCATACCTTACATAATGAATCTCATTTCTTTGATAGGTGTAATTACGGTACTATTAGGGGCTACTTTAGCCCTTGCTCAAAGAGACATTAAGAGAAGTTTAGCCTATTCTACAATGTCTCAATTAGGTTATATTATGTTAGCCCCAGGGATAGGCTCTTATCGAGCTGCTTTATTCCATTTGATCACTCATGCCTATTCGAAAGCATTATTGTTTTTAGGATCCGGATCCATTATTCATTCAATGGAACCCGTTGTTGGATATTCTCCAGATAAAAGTCAGAACA